GTTGGTTGAATCCAACCTATTTTTGAAATAAACAACCCGCACACACTCCCTTTCCAAAAAAAATCAATACACCAAGAACTACACTTAGATTTATTAGATTTGTTGCTAAAATATCGGTATTAAACCCGAAACTCCCGGCGGATGGCCAGTGACCCAAGAAAACGAAAGAATCGGTTACATTTTTCATATGATCTCCTCTTATAAATAAACTACAAAAATCATTGTATTATTTCACTTCGTTGGTACTTAAATAAATATAAAATAAATAAAAAAAGTTTTGAAAAATTATTTTTTATTTATTTTATATTGAGATTCCCTAATTTCCAATAAGAATAATACTTAATTTTTTGGAATAGAATTCTTAATATTAATTAGGTACTAGGTTTCATGCGAATTGCGAAATACCTCCTTTGTTGCAAGACTTCGCCTTGGAACTTAAGAAGGGGAAGGAAGGAAGAAAGCGAGTGGGTAACACTAATTCTTCATCCTCAAATAAGTCCTTCCCGTGGGTTATTTTCGCAACGAATGAGTAATTGTGTAGGAGCGATATTTTACTATAAATGTGAAAAAGCAACCTGCAAATCCAAGACTATAAAAGAAATATGTATTTATCATATTTCTTTTTTGAGATTAAACAAAAGGATTCGCAAATAAAAGCGCTAATGCTACAACCAATCCATAAATTGTTAAAGCTTCCATAAAAGCTAAACTAAGTAATAAAGTACCTCGTATTTTTCCCTCTGCTTCGGGCTGTCTCGCAATACCTTCTACAGCTTGTCCCGCAGCAGTACCTTGACCAACTCCAGGTCCAATAGAAGCAAGCCCTACAGCCAATCCAGCAGCAATAACGGAAGCGGCAGAAATCAATGGATTCATGATAAGTTCCTCACACACAAAAAAAAGAAATGGTTAATGATACAATCAACCAATGCATTAGGACTTAATTATTCCGTTAGTAATATTCATCCAGTCGAAATAACTAAAATAAAAACGCCAAATTGAAATAATAAATAATAATATTATTGAATCATTCGATCATTAGAAAGACTTAATCTTTTTTTAGTTCCTATTTGTTGAGTCTTTCTGAATTAATACAACCCGAGTTTTCCATTTATTTTTTCTAATCATTAATCATTCTTCGATCTTTTTCGTTATTTTATCTGTTTATTCATTCAATTCGCAGTCCTAAACAAAACGGAAGGACTTCAGTTGGTATCCGAAATTTAAGAAATTTAAGTAGGGCAAATGAAATATTCATTCATATATAACTTGCCAATCTCTAATATAAAATATACATATGTTTCTTCAATAACGTAAACCGGCGATTCTATTTTTAATTCAATCGGATTTTATAATCATTCTTCGAACCATCTAATCTGCAAGAATTAACTTAAATAGTCATTAGATTCCACATACCTGCGGCACCCCCTCTCTACTAACCAACGCCTTCTTTTCTTTTTTATTTTACACTTCTCGCTCGAATATTTTTTTTTCTATTCCGGTTAGACTGTATGAATTTTGACATTTATATGTTCTAGATAACATAGATTATCTTGATAGAATATCTTGATACATAGATATATTACCTGGATCTAAACTAAACGATAGACTCTTCCTAACACTAATCAATGATGACCCTCCATGGATTCGCCTATATAAGCTGCAGCTAAAGTTGCAAAAATAAGAGCCTGAATACCACTTGTAAATAATCCAAGAAACATGACAGGTATAGGAACCACTAAAGGTACTAAAGAAACAAGAACAACAACTACTAATTCATCCGCTAATATATTTCCGAAAAGTCGAAAACTAAGTGATAGAGGTTTTGTGAAATCTTCTAAGATGTTAATGGGTAAAAGAATTGGGGTTGGTTGAATGTATTTACCAAAATAACTTAATCCTCTTTTTGTAAGACCCGCATAGAAATAGGCTACTGACGTGAGTAAAGCTAAAGCAACAGTCGTATTTATATCATTGGTGGGTGCGGCTAACTCCCCATGAGGTAACTGTATGATTTTCCAAGGCAAAAGAGCCCCTGACCAATTCGAAACAAAAATAAATAGAAACATAGTCCCAATAAAGGGAACCCAAGGACGATACTCTTCTCCAATTTGAGTTTTGCTCACGTCTCGAATGAATTCAAGGACATATTCAAAGAAATTTTGACCGCCAGTCGGAATAGTTTGTGGACTCCGAACAGCTATAGCAGCTGAACCTAATAAGATAGCAATTACAACCCAAGAAGTTATAAGTACTTGGCCATGAATTTGGAAACCTCCTATTTGCCAATAGAAATGTTGGCCTACTTCCACACCAGATATATCATATAACCCCTTTAGTGTGTTAAGTGAATATGATGGAATATTCATATTGTCCTCTGACAGAAATAAAACTTAAAAAAAAATTATTTTGATTCAACCATTTCTTTCTCGACTTGTTTACTTTAATTTTCTATTTAAAATACCGATTAATTAAATAAAATTAAATAATATCATATTCCAAGTTTTTAACTAGTTTTTGAGATTCAGGATATAGGAACCGATATAGAACTTAGCAAATCCATTTTTGATTTTATTATGAATCAAGGATTTCTTATATAGCTAGAGCGACCTTCACAAATTGCAAATACTAATTTAGTAAGAATTAATCGAATTGAAGCTATAGCGTCATCGTTTGCCGGAATCGAAATATCTGCGAGATCCGGGTCACAATTTGTATCGATTAAACAAATCGTTGGAATTCCCAAAGTAATACATTCTCGAAGGGCTGTATATTCTTCTTGTTGATCAACGATGATTACAATATCCGGTAATCCTGTCATATACTTGATCCCGCCCAAATATGTTTGCAAGTGAGATAATTGTCTCTTCAACACGGCTGCGTCTCTCTTTGGAAGACGAGCGAGTCTCCCTGTCTTTTGTTCCATTCTCAAGTCCCTGAATTTTTGAAGTCGCGTTTCTGTCGTGGACCAATTCGTTAACATACCCCCCAGCCACTTTTTATTAACATAATGACAGCGAGCCCTTATTGCAGCCCATGCTACTGAATCAGCTGCTTTATTTTTTGTCCCTACAATTAAAAATTGTTTTCCTCTACTTGATGCATCAAAAACTAAATCACAAGCCTCTGATAAAAAACGAGCAGTTCTAGTAAGATTTATAATATGAATACCTTTACATTTTGCAGAGATATAAGGCGACATTCTAGGATTCCATTTACGAGTACCGTGACCAAAATGAACTCCCGCTTCCATCATCTCTTCCAAATTGATGTTCCAATATCTTCTTGTCATTTCTCCCCACACTTTCTCTTTTTTTAATAAAGAGATGAGGTATTCTGAAATAAATAATTGTTCCAAGGGAACCTTCTTTTCTACCACGGATTGGCCATTGATATACAACGCAAACCATTAATTCCTTTCTATTTCGTTATTTTTTGAATTTCTTTATTTTATTACTAATTTTTTATTACTAAATTAAATAACCATAACAAATACATAAAAGATAAAAAAGATGAATCTATTCTATTAAACCCCAAAAATCATTGTTGTTTTGATCTATCACAGAAATTCTTTGAAAGATAAGAATCAAATAATTCTCTGTGGTAAAACAAAATATCTCTCATTTCTCCCTCGAATAGATTCTTTTTTTTTGTTTTCAACGGAATACCCTTATGTTGACTTGAATGGTGTACGACTCCTTTGAATCCGGTCCCAACAGGTATCATTCCCCCTAGAACAACATTTTCTTTTAGTCCTTTCAACCAATCGATACGGCCCCGGAGAGCCGCTTTTGCTAAAACTCGAGCAGTTTCCTGAAAACTCGCTTCAGATATAAAACTTTGCGTATTCAAAGATGCTCGAGTTATTCCCAATAAGGTAGCTCGATAACATATTGCTTCGTCCAAAGCGCGCCCCGTTCGTTCTGCCCGAAACAATCCAATAAGTTCTCCGGGCAAAAAAACATTAGACATTCCATCTTCTGAAACCAAGACTTTTGATGTTATTTGACGTACAATAATTTCTATATGCCTATTATGTATCTGCACCCCTTGTGATCGATAAACCTTTTGGATCTTATTAACCAAAGAGATACGACTTTGCGCTATAGTTAGCTCAGCCCCAATCAAGAATCCCCAAGGAATTCCAAGAATTCGTCTTATACGTTCGTTCCAACCATCAATCCTCTTTTCTAGATTCATAGATATTGAATCAATGGAACGAACTTCTAAAACTTGTTCCACCTTTGGAAGACCTTGCGTTATGTCACCAGACCTCGATTTTTCATATATAAATGTAACTAATGTATCCCCCTCATAAACGATTGATCCATAATGACCATGAACTGTTGCTCCCGGAGTAGCCAAATAGGGCTTAGCCAATCTTATTACTACGGAGTCAAATTGAACAATTATAACTTGACCCGATTTTAAGTATGGTCCATTTTTGGTCATACATACATTTTCACAAACAAATTGTCCAAGATAAATTTTTGTGGATGTCTCTTCACAAAAATTATAATGAAGAAAATACCAATTCAATTTCAATGGATTCAAAATGATGTTACTGCATGGATCGGAATTATAAATTTTTCCATTTTCATCCATTAAATAATACGGAAATTTAATTAGTTGAAAGGTTTGTTTTAAATTGTCAAGTTGCAAATAATTAATTACCGAGATCTGATTATGAGTTATTAAATGGTAAAATGAAAAAAAATGAGAAATTGGAAGGGCTGTCCCTAAAGAACCAAACGAATTCCTAATTGAACTTAGGGAATCTTTTTGAATTGATTCTTTGTGAGATTTTACACCTTTGGATGGGAATGGACCCATTCGAAAACATTTGGATGATGACAAAATTATAAAAAATTGAGATTCTTTGTTTATACCCAACAACGTACGAACAGTTCCTTGATTTTGGTTAAATGATTGTTGAAGTTTTGTCTTTGAATAAATGGAATAAAATGGATTCATATTGGTATGATTTGATCCCTCATTTT